AAATGTAATTTAATATTGTTTAATATATATGATATGTTATCATATGTGTTTTTTTATTCCTTACTTGACAACAGTAAGTAATTAAGTAATAAACTGAGAAAAAGAAAAAAAAAAAGAATCAATAAAAATAAAAAAGAAGAATAAAAAAAAAATATTAAATTAAATAATAATAAATGGCACTTCGATCATAGGAATGATAATGGAAATTCCTCTTGTTGTTGCTGCTTCAATAACAAGTATTTTTGATTGATATAAATTCCAAATTCAATCGTTTGATCTATGAAGGATTCATTGGAATAAAAGAAGAAATGGCCCGGCCAGTACTTAAGCAGACCGGGCCGGGAGAATTTCGTATAAAATCAAAGAACTAAGATAGTCTTTCTATTGAGGAGATCCGTTTTGAGTCATTATCTATATTGAATTCCCGATCAATTCGTTTTTTCTATCTTTTTTCTTATATTATTTTTCTTATACATAATATAAATATATTATACATAATATATTTATACTATATATATATATATATTTTATATATATATATATTTATTCATATTTTATTTCAATATTTAATTTCATATTAAATACTTTGTTTAAATTTCAATAATTATTTTTAAAATTTCTATTATTTATTAGATAGAATATTTTAGAATATTTCGAATTCCTATATTCTATTTTTCTCTTTATTTATATTTCTAATTCTATATTAAATTATATATTATATTAAACTTTAATAAATTATATAAGTCAAAATAAATTATATTAAATTATATTATTAATAAATTATATTATTAATATAAATTATAAATAATATAAATTTTAAATAAAGTGAAATAAAAAGATAATATAAATTAAAAAAGAAATTAAGAATTTTAAAAGAAAATAAAGATAAAGAAGGTGGATTTTTATCAATCTTTATTTTACGTGTTACATCACATACATAAAAAATTAGCAATTTGGAATTAGGAGAGATGGCTGAGTGGACTAAAGCGGCGGATTGCTAATCCGTTGTACGAGTTATTTGTACCGAGGGTTCGAATCCCTCTCTTTCCGCTTTCTCTGATCACTTGGGATTCTCGAATTCGAAAAAATTCTGATCCCTTGATTTTATCATAGTTAAATGTATGAAACAAATAAGATTATTAAGAATTCATTTAGAAAAAAAACAAAAAAAACGATAAATTTTTTATTCCTCACGTCCGGGATTGCGCCCTGGATCATTAGATAAGAATCCAAAGATAAAAAGGGAAACAAAGAATATCACTACTGTGTAAACAAAGAGTTTGAGAGTAAGCATTGCACAATCTCCAAAATCATTTTTTTTTTTGAAAAAAGGGAATAGATTACCTATTTTTTACCACATATACTATTTTATTTGTTTTGACACTCAAAAAAATGAAAAAGAAAATAAAGTCTTTTCTTGAAAATTTTATTTTAACGAATTTATTTGTAATAAGATTTTTATTCATTCGTTACCCAAGATTTCTTGTCATATCAATAATTAGGTGGAGTACCTAATAGTCCATGCTCGCTGGAAGGCCAGAACGGGGAAAAGGCTGATCCAAATTCATCGCTGCGGTTATTCATTCAATATACAAGAATTTCGATTTTTGAATCGAGGGTTCGTAATGTAAGACTTATCTGATCTTATCAATTCCATTTTTAGAATTTTTTTATCGAATACATCATCAATTTAGCAGAGTATTAAAGATTTCATCGAAAACTTACAGCGGCTTGCCAAACAAAGGCTAAGAGAAAAAAGAGTACAGGTATGACAGGCATAACATCTACGATGGGATTGAAAATGGCATAAGCTTCGGGCAATTTGGCGAAGAAAAAACTACTCGAATAAAGGACAGAATTAAGACAGACACCGATTAAACTAAAGATATTAAGCATAACAAACATTCCGTTCTTGTGGATTAGGTAATTTGATTTTGAGTTATTTTTATAAGGGAAAAATGAAAAAGGCGGATCAAGAAATTCTTCTTTTTCTTCGGTTCGGACTCTCCCAAATAAAAAATCCCTCCCCCCATTATCATTCTCAAATGAGAATGTAAGGAATTCTACTTTCATACAATATCTTAATTGAATTCTATGTAATGATCAATGAATTTTTTTGATTCTATATCTACATGTCTTGAATCCTAGCAACAAAATATCCCATATGTTTTTATGTATTTGGGTTGGGATTGACGAATAACCAATACCAATATTAGTGTTGATTAGTATCGAATAGAAATCAAAATGGGGCGTGGCCAAGCGGTAAGGCAGCGGGTTTTGGTCCCGTTATTCGGAGGTTCGAATCCTTCCGTCCCAGATCGTTTCTGATGAAACGAAAGAAAAGATGGGATCACACTGCATCCCACATGAAACAAAAATTTGTTAAAGGGAAAAATCTTTTCTTATGAATTTTCAGAATGGTTCTAAGAATCATATCTGAGAATTCGTTTGGTTTCTCACAAACGGAATCAAGTGTCAAATGCGGGTAAAATTGAATATTTTTTCATTCAAAAAAGAAATTTTTGGTCTATTATATCATAAACATTCAGGATATACTCGTACTACTCATATTCATTTCATATTCATTTTGAAGTTAGTTTCTTAGAGAAACTTTATGTCCCATATCTAATACCTATGAAATGGGAATTATCACATGATGCATTCTGAATCAGAATGTGAGAGAAAGACCTCTCTATTCCCTTTCCCCAAACTTAAAGTCAATAAAAAGAAAATAAATGGTATCCCACCCAATTCCACATAGAATGTAGAGATTAAAGAGTGGGGAGTTTTGAATTTCATCACAGGTCTTAAAACTTCTAATTAAAGTTGGCGCGGTAAAAGAAAAAAAAATAGGAAAGATTGATCTGGACCTTATTTTTTTGTATCTTAGATATTATCTGGTTCAAATGAACCATTGTAAATCAATGTAATGTAGTGATTGGGGAGAAATTCGTATATTCCATCTACTTGACTTTAGAATTGATCTAAAAATTCTTGAATCAGAAGTAAAACAAAATCTGTATAAGAAACAAGGCCTATGCCTATATGATATATATTATGTATTTTTATTGTATTGTTGTATTTCAGTAACAAGGGCTTTTCGGTTAAGTGAAAAGGATCTGTGATTTTTTAAATATCTATAATTACCTTGGCTAAGGTAAGAACTCCTCGTTGTATATGATGGATCCAAAAATACTTCTCTGATTCTTGATTCAGATTTTCTCTTTCAGATGAAAGAAAGAATAACAATAACGTAAGGAACTTCATTTTCCCTTACACGAGATCTTTTTTTTTTACTTCATTTTTTTTCTTGATTGGTACTGGAAGAAGTATGAGAAATCCATATTATCAAAAAGACTTTCGACTTTTTCGGGTCATTGGAGTAGCTTATTTGGTTACTAATTGATTTGATTTCGGGATTGGAAACCATTAGTATTATACTATAGAAACAGAAACCTCTTTTGGAGGTTTATAGTTTATTTGTTCGAGAAAAGTGGATCCTTCATGATTGATCGTCTCGAACAATCTGTTGAAGATGTAAATAATAAGTCTTAAGCAAACTCGTTTATTCGTCTTATTTATATATATTTAGAATTTATATATATTTATAAATAATTTATATATATTTATAAATAAATATTTTCATTCATATGATAGAATATGGGGTTAAATTAAATAAATTCGATCCCTGTTGACCCTTATCCGGATAAATACTTATTTATCCGTAGATAGAAAGTATTTTATCCGTAGATAGAAAGTATGGACTATTATATACCGGTTGAACCAATGACTATTCATGATTTTATATTGAATCAATTCCATACCGCTTTGAAATTTCAATTAGAGGAATGTTATGGTAAAACTTCGTTTGAAACGATGTGGTAGAAAGCAACGTGCGACTTGAAGGACATGATCGGCTGTGGATTTTGACATCCGCCATTTTCTATAGTAATGAAGATGCTCTTGGCTCGACATAGTTTGTTCTGCCCGGAACCTAATTTGTGTTGGGTTATAAGTAAATAGTACATGATGAAGCTCGAGAAGAAAGGATTGATTCATTTTTCAAGGGAAAGAATCTAGGGTTAGTGAAAATCAATAAGTTAGACCAACTTTGTAAGTATATCCTCACTATATATAAATTCTAAATCGAAAGGTTCAAATTAAGAACAAGTTTGAAAAGTCCAATTTTTCGAAATTGGTAAAACTATTTCGATGAAAAGTGTATCACAAGGGAATCAATCGTTCGTATTCTATTTATATAGAAAGAAATAACAGAAATAAATAACAAAAAAGGGTATGTTGCTGCCATTTTGAAAGGAATAAGGATCCCCGGGGTAATGTCTAAACCCAATGATTTCACAAAGCAAAGATAAAGGATTCCGAAACAAGGAAACACTATTTTCAATTGTCTCAAGAATTGGATCAGACTGAGGAATAAAAATAGATTCGAAATGAGACAAACAAAAGAGTTTAGAGACGGCTCAATAAATGTCTAAGGATTTTCTTGTCAGAATTGCCCAACTTGAGTTATGAGTATGAATGAGATTTCTTTTTTCCTGTAAGGAAGAAGAAAAAAGTACTCAATTCAAATCATAGTAAAATTCATGATTTTATGGATCCACTTGCTATTATATACAGAAATTAGAATCATTTTTCTCGAGCCGTATGAGGAGAAAACCTCCTATACGTTTCTAGGGGGGGCATTGTTTATTTACATCTATCCCAATGAGCCATCTATCGAATCGTTGCAATTGATGTTCGATCCCGAAGAGAAGGAAGAGATCTTAGAAAAGTAGGTTTTTACGATCCGATAAAGAATCAAACTTATTTAAACGTTCCTGCTATTCTATATTTCCTTGAAAAAGGTGCTCAACCTACAGGAACTGTTTATGATATTTTAAGGAAGGCAGAATTCTTTAAAGAAAGAATTTCGAGTTAATTAAAGGAAAAAACAAAATTATTAAATAAATAAAATAAAGTAGGGAAGGGTAACTAGTATCTATCCTTGTGTAATTATTTATATTTACAATTTACACACAATCTTCCTTTTTCTTGCTTTATTCATATTTATTTATTTTGGTGGGGGAATTGAATTTAACAACAAACAAGGGGTTAAGCTTGCTTATCGTACTTTTTTTGATTGAATAAACCGGAATTTTTTCTTTACCTTTTCCTTCATTTTTTCCATTCCAATTTCTTATTTATGTTTATGTTGTGCCAATCCAACACAAGTCTTTATTTTATTTACTTGATTTGTTTTCTCACCATTGCATTTATATTGACAATGGTGTATCGAACAAATATAATTCGATCGTAGATAAATAGGGCTGTTTATCCCTACCCCATATTGGTTGTTTTTTTGTTTCCTTCACTCAAATGATGGGTTTGTCTTGCTGCATTTACTCTCATACAAGATGTATTTTCTTAAGGAAAATCCAAAAAGAATTTGCCAAAAAATGGGTGGTCCGTCATAATTTTTCCATTTCGATTGGGAATATTTTTAATCTGATCCGCTCATTTTGGTATTTTGTGTTTTTAATTGATCAGAAAATCTTTCTTTTCGATGTGTTGCTAGTTCAATGTTTTGATAGGGTCGTGCAGTGCAATTCAATTAATTTTTGTATTTCGATCGTATCTACATATCCTATTTATCCGGGTTGCTAACTCAACGGTAGAGTACTCGGCTTTTAAGTGCGACTATGATCTTTTACACATTTGGATGAAGCAACGAATTCGTCCAGACTATTGGTATAGTCTATAAGACCACGACTGATCCTCAAGGGTAATGAATGGAAAAAACAGCATGTCGTAATCAATTTATTATTTTAAATCAATTTATTATTTTATTAGATTTTCGATTTTATTAATTTATTTAATTTGAAATTAAAGTCAAAGTCGAACTTTGAGTTTATCCTTACCGGATCATTACAGTTCCAAAAGATTGTTTTGATTTTTGGAAGGGGACAAAAGAAATTCACATTTACAGTTGGGTCTAGTGAATAAATGGATAGAACTCTATGGCTCCAATTCTGGTAAAATAAAAAGCAACGAGCTTATGTTCTTAATTTGAATGATTACCCGATCTAATTAGACGTTAAAAATGGATTAGTGCCTAATGCGGGAAAGAGTGGGTTCTCCTGTGAGTGAACCATAGATTTTTTCTTTTTTTTTCAGAATCCTAATTATTCTTTATTATGGATTGTAGACGGATGTGTAGAAGAAACAGTATGTTGATAAAGAGAATTTATTCCAAAGTCAAAAGAGCAGTTGGGTTGCAAAAATAAAGGATTTTTTCTCCTGTTGTAATTATAACGAACATAAACCAATTGGATAGAAAAGGAAGGTAAAAAGATCTGTTGATTGGACTCCCTCTTTCTTTTCCGGGGTATATATTTTTTTCTTACTATAATGAAAAAACAAAATTCACTAGTATATACATAATACAATACATAATACCCTGTTCTGACCATATTGCACTATGTATGTATGATTTGATAAACCAAGAAAAACCTCCTGCCTCTGGCTCAAGTAGAAATGTAAATGGAAGAATTACAAGAATATTTAGAAAAAGATAGATCTCGGCAACAACACTTCCTATATCCGCTTCTTTTTCAGGAGTATATTTACGCGTTTGCTCATGATCATGGTTTAAATGATTCGATTTTTTACGAACCCGCGGAAATTATTGGTTATGACAATAAATCTAGTTCAGTACTTGTGAAACGTTTAATTATTCGAATGTATCAACAGAATTATTTGATTAATTCGGTTAATTATTCTAACCAAAATCGATTCGTTGGGCACAACAATTTTTTTTATTCTCATTTTTTTTTTTCAGATGATATCAGAAGGTTTTGCGGTCATTGTGGAAATTCCATTCTCGCCGCGATTAGTATCTTTTCCCAAAGAAAAAGAAATACCAAAATGTCAGAATTTACGATCTATTCATTCAATATTTCCCTTTTTAGAGGACAAATTATCACATTTAAATTATGTGTCAGATATACTAATACCCCATCCTATCCATTTGGAAATCTTGGTTCAAATCCTTCAATGCCGGATCCAAGATGTTCCATCTTTGCATTTATTGCGATTCTTTCTCCACGAATATCATAATTGGAATAGTCTTATTACTCCGAAAAAATCTATTTACGTTTTTTCAAAAGAAAATAAAAGACTATTTTTGTTCCTATATAATTCTTATGTATCTGAATGTGAATTTGTATTCGTTTTTCTTCGTAAACAATCTTTTTATTTACGATTAACATCTTCTGGAACCTTTCTTGAGCGAATACAGTTCTATGGAAAAATAGAACATCTTATAGTGGTGTACCATAATTATTTTCAGAAAACTTTATGGTTCTTCACGGATCCTTTCATGCATTATGTTCGATATCAAGGAAAAGCAATTCTGGCTTCAAAAGGGACTCATCTTTTGATGAAGAAGTGGAAGTGTTACCTTGTCAATTTCTGGCAATATTATTTTCATTTTTGGTCTCA